TAAGTCTATTGGAATTTGCTCTGTATCAATGGAATCTCATCATCTATACATAACGAATTGGTGTGGTATAGTCATTTCAGAGCTCAAAGTCGTAGGAACTAGCATTAGTATTGAGACTCTAACTTATAGAGAATAAAATCGATTTATGGATGGAATCAAATAGGCAGTATTTACACATGCAATATTTACACACAAAAGTATTCGGTTATTAGGGAATAATCAATATACTTTGAATGTCGAATCAGGATCAACTCGGACAGAAATAAAGCATTCGGTCGAACTATTTTTTGGTGTTAAGCTAATAGCGATGAATAATCATCGACTCACTTAAAAGGGTCGAAGAATGAGAACTATTATGGGACATACAATGCATTACAGACGTATGATCATTACGCTTCAATCGGGTTATTCTATTCCACCTCTTAGAAAGAAAAGAACTGAAATAAAAATACTTAATAACATGGCGACACATTTATACAAAACTTCTACCCCGAGCACACGCAGCGGAGCCGTAGACATTCAAGTGAAATCCAATACACGAAATAATTTGATCTATGGACAGCATCGTTGTGGGAAAGGCCGTAATGCCCGAGGAATCATTACCGTAAGGCATAGAGGGGGAGGTCATAAGCGTCTATACCGTAAAATCGATTTTCGACGGAATGAAAAAGATATATATGGTAGAATCGTAACCATAGAATACGACCCTAATCGAAATGCATCCATTTGTCTCATACACTATGGGGATGGTGAGAAGAGCTATATTTTACATCCCAGAGGGGCTATAATTGGAGATACCATTATTTCTGGTACAGAAGTTCCTATAAAAATGGGAAATGCCCTACCTTTGAGTGCGGTTTGAACTATTGATTTACGTAATTGGAAGTAACCAATTAGGTTTACGACGAAACCTAGAAATCGATCACTGATCCAATTTGAGTAACTCTACAGGATAGACCTCAACAGAAAACTGAAGAGTAACGGCAGCAAGTGATTGAGTTCAGTAGTTCCTCATATAAAATTATTGACTCTAGAGATATAGTAATATGGAGAAGACTCAATTGTTTCAAGCACCGACAGAAATGGCCCCCTGTTTCAAAGAGAGGAGGACGGGTTATTCACATTTCATTTGATGGTCAGAGGCGAATTGAAAGCTAAGCAGTGGTAATTCTAAAGATTCCCCGGGGGAAAAATAGAGATGTCTCCTACGTTACCCCTAATATGTGGAAGTATCGACGTAATTTCATAGAGTCATTCGGTCTGAATGCTACATGAAGAACATAAGCCAGATGAAGGAACGGGAAGACCTAGGATGGAGAAGAGCATAACATGAGTGATTCGGCAGATTTGGATTCCTATATATCCACTCATTAGGATATTTTACTTCATTATTGATATATAAGATATAGAAGATCCATCTGTATAGATATCATCATCTACATCCAGAAAGCCGTATGCTTTGCAAGAAGCTTGTACAGTTTGGGAAGAGGTTTTGATTGATCAAAAAGAAGAATCTACTTCAACCGAGATGCCCTTAGGCACGGCCATACATAACATAGAAATCACACTTGGAAGGGGTGGACAATTAGCTAGAGCTGCAGGTGCTGTAGCGAAACTGATTGCAAAAGAGGGCAAATTGGCCACATTAAAATTACCTTCTGGGGAGGTTCGTTTAATATCCAAAAACTGCTCAGCAACAGTGGGACAAGTAGGGAATGCTGGGGTGAACCAGAAAAATTTGGGTAGAGCCGGATCGAAACGTTGGCTAGGTAAACGTCCTGTAGTAAGAGGAGTAGTTATGAACCCTGTAGACCATCCCCATGGGGGTGGTGAAGGGAGGGCTCCAATTGGTAGAAAAAAACCCGCAACCCCTTGGGGTTATCCTGCACTTGGAAGACGAAGTAGAAAAAAGAATAAATATAGTGAAAATTTGATTCTTCGTCGCCGTAGTAACTAAAATGGGATAGGAGAGAAAATCGAATTGATTTGTTCGTCTTTTCAAAAAAAAGAAATCAAAACAACCTAAAATAGGAGAAATTCACTGTGTCACGTTCATTAAAAAAAACCCCTTTTGTAACAATTCATTTATTAAGAAAAATAAATAAGCTTAATACAAAAGAAGAAAAAGAAATAATAGTAACATGGTCGCGAGCATCAACCATTATACCCAGAATGATTGGCCATACCATTGCTATCCATAATGGAAAAGAGCATTTACCTATTTTTATAACAGATACGATGGTGGGACACAAATTGGGCGAAT